AATAACTGAATTGGGGGTTGTTTGGTCAAGTAACGGAAAATCAATCAAATTCATAACTGTCTCAATGGAATCTTTTCCTTCCTTTTTATCTTTTTGATTGTCTGAATATTTAGCTAAGACCATTCCAATGCTCCTTTTCGCCATGCATAAACTGAACCAACAATTAGGATAAGCACGAAAATAAAAGCTTCTATAAATACAGATACACCCAATACATCTAAACTCATTGCCCATGGATAAAGAAAGACCGTTTCAACATCAAAAATAACAAAAACGAGAGCAAACATGTAATAACGGATTCGGAATTGTAACCAAGCGTCTCCCATGGGTTCTATACCCGATTCATAACTAGAGAGCTTCTCTGGTCCTTCACTAACCGGGGCTAAAACTCCGGAAATGACAAATGCCAAGATAGGAATAAGACCCGATATTATCAGAAATGCCCAAAAAATATCATATTCGTGAAGCAAAAACATAAATGTACTCCTATTAATGTGGAATAGGCGGAATTATTCGATTTGAATTGAAATTGTCAATTCATCCAGAACTTCTTAGGCGAAAAAAGAAATTATTTTGATTAAATCAAACCACATAGTTTAGAGTTTTTTTGCTATGGGGCATGCCTTGTTTAAAGATTCATACAACGGAATGAAACTCCACTTAACATTTATTTTGTATTTCGATTCCATTTATATATAGGATGCTCTTACACAAATAAAACTTTCTTACTTTAGTCTCGGGTTCTCCCTAAAAAAGTAATTAAATAGAAATAAATAGAAAAATACTAAATAAAATAGTATAATACCAATAAACAATACTAAGAATATTGTATTTATTATAATTGTAATTGTATTAGTATAACTATGTCTTTCTAGTGAATTATATATATATAATTGAAAATTCATTTCATTAATGAAATACTATACTAATATAATAGTCTAGTATAATAGTCTAGTAAATTTGTAAATTTATTTCCATTTTTTTTTTCAAAACGGAAAAAATTTAATTAAGCAGTCATACGGGATAAAATAGCTAGGGATTTCTAACATATTCTACTCAAAGTATTCTTTTCATGAAAACCCAGGTAGAGAATCATTGTTTCTATTGATTCAATAGGAATACCTAAATATAATCTAATACATTGAACAATTTTTTTTTATCCCCTTTCTTTGTCCTAGATTTCATTTCTATTTTCCTTACTTTATTGATATCTTACTTTATTGATATTGATTTGATTCAATCCGTTGAGTTGCGGGGAACCTTTATATAGAACAACTCATATCTTTCTATACAAAAAAAATGTGAAACAAAGACCAAGATTGGGGATGAACAAAAATACTTGTTTGTTTTGTTACAGCAATAACACTTAGTAAACCCAACCGATGGGTTAGGTTTCGTTACAAAAAGAGGGGTTTGTTTTGGAGCAAACTTTTGATCGAACAATTCGACAGACAAAATCCCCAAACCAACTCAACTCATAGAATATATAAGAAAGAACGTTGATACATTAAGGACCAATTCATTATCTCTGCATTATCAAAGTCATATGTAATGCATCTATGAAGATTAATGAAGAAGGATAGGTATTTTATCCGAGATTTTTTTTACAAATAGCGGGTTGGATCTGTTGGAATGAATTATTTTTTTTTCTGTCCCTATGTATTTACATGAGCATATGGCAATGCTTTCATTTCTCTGGACAAAAGAACTGGTCAGTCCATAAACAAGTACTAAATGGGGAAATGGAAACTATACTAAACTAAAATAGAATGTCTATACTATACAAACAAAAAACAAAAATTGAATGTGTTAGGGCTATACGGACTCGAACCGTAGACCTTCTCGGTAAAACAGATCAAACTGACTATTATCGAAATGATTCGAACTGTTTCAAAGACCCAACATGCATTTTGTTGCATTGGGCTCTTTCATCAACTGATTGCTGGAAAGATCAGTTAGTCCACCATATTTTTTCTTTACAGGAAGATAATAAGATGGCTCCATGTGCTCTGATTCATCATTTGTATTCTGATCTAGGAGCAATACCAAAGTGTTTCAAAGAAGGGTTACCTTGACTTAGGTATGCCTCCGGCCTAGATTAACCTAAGTTAAATGGAGTCTCTATCGCTCCGCTACAAGAGTGAAATATGAGACTTCATACACCTTAAAGTTCATAGGACGAAAAGAGCTTCTTTTGAGTCTCTTATACTCATTATGCCTAGCATTGAATGTGACTGGACTGAGTATTTACCTTATCAATTAGCAAATCAATGGCAGGTTCAATTTGATTTGGCACCTGAATTCGCGCTCGAATCGAACCGAATCAAATATTTGTCAGGCTATTGTTCCCTCGAATCTATAGAGTAAGACATCGATTTCTCAATAAGATCAATTACGTTGATTGCATAATGGGCTTCCTTGAAAAGCATTGGCGCACGTGTAAACGAGGTGCTCTACCTAACTGAGCTATAGCCCTTGTCTTAGACATCTTAACATATAGATAATTTGTTGTCAAGATAGGATCCCACATGATAGTTCTCTGATCTGTTTACTGTTAGCGGATTGGTATTGCTTAGAAATAATATTACATCTATAATCATCGAAGCGATGGGTCCTTTTTTTTGATAATAAATAACCTACTTAACTCAGTGGTTAGAGTATTGCTTTCATACGGCGGGAGTCATTGGTTCAAATCCAATAGTAGGTAGAACTTATTAGATACCAGAGTCAATGGTATCTAATAAGTTTTTCTACCCATATTCCTTTTTTTGTTGTATAATCAGATTAGAATTGATTGTGTTCAATTGGCAGAATCAAAATGTGGTGTATAATAAAGAACTTCTTTTGATTATTTTGATGAATTTGACTAGTTTGAAATAACATTCAAAGCCTCTACTCGTGTCCTAGCTCGTCTGAGAGCTAGATTCGCCTCAATTGTTTGTCTCTTACCCTGGGCTCTACTCAAGTTAGCTTCAGCTATTTCAAGAGCTTGTTGAGCTTCTTCCGGATCAATGTCAGTACTCATCTCCGCATCATTTCCTAAAATGGTGATCTCATTATTACTTACTCGAGCGAAACCACCCATCAGAGCCACGGTTAACCATTGGTCGTTGAGGCGTATTCTCAAAAGACCTATATCTACCGCTGTGGCAATAGGGGCATGGTTTGGTAATACGCCAATTTGGCCGCTATTCGTAGATAAAATGATTTCTTTCACTTCTGAATCCCAAATAATTCGATTAGGAGTCAGTACACAAAGATTTAAGTTCATTTCTTCAATTTGCTCTCCTCTTCTAAGTTCATAGCTTTCGCGGTAGCTTCATCGATGTTACCCACCAAATAAAAGGCCTGCTCAGGAAGACCATCTAATTCTCCGGAAAGTATCAGTTGAAACCCCCTAATTGTTTCTGCGAGACCGACATATTTCCCCGGGGAACCGGTAAAGACTTCTGCCACGAAGAAGGGTTGTGATAAGAAACGTTCAATTTTTCGTGCTCTTGCGACAGTTAAACGATCTTCTTCGGATAATTCGTCCAACCCCAGGATAGCTATAATGTCCTGAAGTTCTTTGTAACGTTGTAAGGTTTGCTTAACTCTTTGCGCGATTTCATAATGTTCTTCGCCAACGATCCGAGGTTGTAACATAGTTGACGTTGAATCTAAAGGATCCACTGCTGGATAAATACCTTTAGCAGCTAATCCTCTTGATAGTACGGTAGTAGCATCTAAATGTGCAAATGTCGTGGCAGGAGCGGGGTCGGTCAAATCATCCGCAGGTACATAAACGGCTTGGATCGAAGTTATAGACCCCTCTTTGGTGGAAGTAATTCTTTCTTGCAAAGAACCCATTTCTGTACTAAGGGTAGGTTGATAACCCACTGCGGAAGGCATTCGCCCCAATAAGGCGGATACTTCTGATCCCGCTTGTACGAAACGAAATATATTGTCGATAAATAGAAGCACATCTTGTTCATTAACATCTCGGAAATATTCCGCCATGGTTAGTGCAGTCAAACCAACTCTCATACGAGCTCCCGGCGGTTCATTCATTTGACCATAGACTAGAGCTACTTTTGATTCCGCAATATTTTTTTCATTAATCACCCCGGATTCTTTCATTTCCATGTAGAGATCATTTCCTTCACGAGTACGTTCGCCTACTCCGCCAAATACGGATACGCCTCCATGAGCTTTGGCAATGTTGTTGATCAATTCCATGATAAGTACTGTTTTCCCCACGCCGGCTCCCCCAAATAGTCCAATTTTTCCTCCACGGCGATATGGAGCTAAAAGATCCACTACTTTAATCCCTGTTTCAAAGATAGATAATTTCGTATCTAACTGTATAAAGGCAGGCGCAGATCTATGAATAGGAGATGTTGTACGAGTATCTACAGGACCTAAATTATCAACAGGCTCTCCAAGAACATTGAAAATTCGTCCAAGAGTAGCTCCGCCGACGGGAACACTTAGAGGGGCCCCCGTGTTAATCACTTCCATTCCTCTCGTCAGACCATCTGTAGCACTCATGGCTACAGCTCTAACTCGATTATTTCCTAATAATTGTTGTACCTCACAAGTCACATTAATTTGCTGACCGACAGTATCTCGACCCTTAACTACCAAAGCGTTATAAATATTAGGCATCTTGCCCGGTGGAAAAACAACATCCAGTACTGGGCCAATAATTTGAGCGATACGACCTAGATTTTTTTCTTTAAGTGTGGAAACCGCAGGACCAGAAGTAGTAGGATTGATTTTCATAATAAAGTGAAATATGTCGAAATTTTTTTTGATTGGATATAGTACATAGTACCGAATCGAAAATGAATATCCGATAGCAAGTTGATCGATTAATTCAATAAGAATTAAAAATAAGAATTAAATGCGAATTAGCACTCGATTTAGTTGGTACCACCCAACCGAATCAAATTCAATCGTTTACTCATTTAATGAGTCAATTTTCAAGTTCAACCAATTCTTTTTTCAAAATATCAAAT